CGAACAATTATAATTCTATAAGGTTGAATAAAAATTTGATTTACCCTTTATTTAATTTAGATTTTAGTATAATTGCTATGCTCAGTGTGTGACTCGTTAGTTTTTTCTTTCTAGTTGAGAATTGAGATTGAAAAAAAAACAGGTTGACCCCACTATAAACTTAGTAACTATAAAAACTAAAGAAACTCAAAACTCCAACTTATTGCTTCGTATTGTCGAGATCCCAAGAAACAGTCACTATATGACTGAATCGATCATATAGTTGTAGCAACTGAAATTATTTTCATAAAAAAGAAATCTGATTATGGATTGTGAAAAAAAAAGGGATGTGGAAAAATGGAAGGATGATAGAAAGAAAGAATAAAGATCTCAATGATATATGATTCCCATATGTATGGTTTATGAAGAATTACCCCATAAAAAAGGCAGTGTTATAAAGCATCAACATCAATAGAAAATAAAGATACAAAATAGAAAATTACAATATAATAAGAAATATACAAATAAAAAAGAGAAAGAAAATAGAAACATAAAATAAAATAGAATAATAATAAATATAATAAAAGAAATTAAATTTAAATAATAAAAATCTAAAAAATATAATCAATATGGATAATATAGTCTATTATCTATCTAATAAGATAGAAAAATAAGATAGATAAAGAAATAAAAAGATATCAAATATCAAAGATAGAAAAAGATAGAATATAAATAATAGAAAATAGAGAATAATTTAATCGAGCTTCGGGTTAAGAAAAACTGAGGGGATTGACTCGGAAACAAATAACAGATTTTGTTGAGAGCTCCATTGCAGAGTTCAGGCCTAAGCATTAATGGAGAAGCTATGGGAACGATGGAACCTGTGACTACATAGGATTTTCTTGAAAACGAATCAATCCTAATGATTCATTGGGTAGGATGGCGGAATGAACCAAGAAAAAATGGATTTCTTCTGAATGGTCATGAATTGACCCTACAAATAAAGGAGGAAAGAGTCAATATTCGCCCGCGAACCCTTTATTTATATTTATTTTATTTTTCTTTAATTTAATAATTTCATTTATATTTCATTTATTGAATGACTTTTGGCGTGATTCAATAGAGGTAAAGTAAAATACTTTAGAAAATTTGATAAAAGAAGGAAGCATTATATATAAAAAAACACGCCTAGTTATCTAGTTATATATACAGATCTCTATGTAACAAATTCAAAAAATTATCTTTTGATAGAATGAAATACATAAATACATGTGTATATGTAATATTATTGAATCATTTCATTCGCGAGGAGCTGGATGAGAAGAAACTCTCATGTCCGGCTCTGCAGTAGAGATGGAATTCAGAAACAACCATCAACTATAACCCCAAAAGAACCAGATTTCGTAAACAACATAGAGGTAGAATGAAGGGAATATCTTGCCGAGGCAATCATATTTGTTTTGGCAGATACGCTCTTCAGGCACTTGAACCTGCTTGGATCACAGCTAGACAAATAGAAGCAGGGCGAAGAGCAATGACACGATATGCGCGTCGTGGTGGAAAGATATGGGTACGTATCTTTCCCGACAAACCTGTTACAGTAAGACCTACAGAAACACGTATGGGTTCGGGCAAGGGATCCCCCGAATATTGGGTATCCGTTGTTAAACCGGGCCGAATACTTTATGAAATGAGTGGAGTATCAGAAACTGTAGCCAAAGCTGCTATGGAAATAGCTGCATGCAAAATGCCTATACGAACTCAATTTGTTATTTCAGGATAGGTAAACAAAATAAAAAGAAAGGAGAGGAGTATTGAGAATGAAAAAAAACCACGGATTTCTTTATCTCTGGACAGACAATATCTCTTTTTTCCCTTATCCCTTGTATTGAAATAAGAGATTCAAATAAAAATGATATGATTCAACCTCAGACCCTTTTGAATGTAGCGGATAACAGTGGGGCTCAAGAATTGATGTGTATTCGAATCATAGGAACTGGTAATCACCGGTATGCTCATATTGGCGATGTTATTGTTGCTGTAATCAAAGAAGCAGTGCCCAACATGCCTCTAGAAAGATCAGAAGTAATTAGAGCTGTGATTGTACGCACGTGTAAAGAACTCAAACGTGACAACGGCATGATAATACGATATGATGACAATGCAGCGGTTATCATTGATCAAGAAGGAAATCCAAAAGGAACTCGAATTTTTGGTGCGATTGCTCGGGAATTGAGACAGTTGAATTTTACTAAAATAGTTTCATTAGCACCCGAAGTCTTATAGATAAAAATAGGATATATCCTATTATATCCTATATATAATATATATATAATATATATATATTAAGAATATTCAAATATCTGAAATAGATCCGATTAATAGATTGTGTCTCATGCATATACTTTTAATTTCTAATAATTCTTTCTAATTTACTAATTTCAAAATCAAAATAAAACAAAAAAGAAGCATGTTGATTATATCAAAATGAGGAGGCACCAATAACTATAGTTCGTCATGGGTAGGGACATTATTGCCGATATAATAACTTCTATAAGAAATGCTGACATGGATCAAAAGGGAAGAGTTCAAATAGTATCTACTAATATCACTAAAAACATTGTTAAAATACTTTTACGAGAAGGTTTTATTGAAAACGTTCGAAAACATCAAGAAAGTCAAAAAAATTTCTTGGTTTCAACCTTACGACATAGAAAGACTAGGAAAGGGAATAAAATAATTTTAAAGCGTATCAGCCGACCCGGTCTACGAATATATTCCAACTATCAACGAATTCCTAAGATTTTAGGTGGAATGGGGATTGTAATTCTTTCTACTTCTCGAGGGATAATGACAGATCGAGAAGCTCGACTAGAAAAAATTGGAGGAGAAATTTTGTGTTATATATGGTGATTCTCCTGGGGTACCCTAATTTTCTCTCGAACTTACTTTTTGTAAAATAGAGAGGAGAAGTGAATTATAGAACTCTTCCTCTATTAGTTGATACTTAAAGGGGGTTCCCTGGAATGAAAGAACAAAAATTGATTCATGAGGGTTTAATTACTGAATCACTTCCCAACGGTATGTTCCGAGTTCGGTTAGATAATGAAGATCTAATTCTAGGTTATATTTCAGGGAGAATCCGGCGCAGTTTTATACGTATACTACCCGGAGATAGAGTCAAAATCGAAATGAGTCGTTATGATTCAACCAGGGGACGTATAATTTATAGACTTCGCAAAAAGGATTCGAACGATTAGATCATTCTTTTAAACATCCTTTTCGTAGGGATATAATTCGAAGTTCAAAAATGCAATAAACTTATTTTTGTTTCCAAAAAAAGAGATTCAGAATGAAGGTAAGGAATGATAAATATGAAAATAAGGGCTTCTGTTCGTAAAATTTGTGAAAAATGTCGCCTGATTCGTAGGCGGGGGCGAATTATAGTCATTTGTTCCAATCCGAGACATAAACAGAGACAGGGGTAATTCTTCTCAAGTTCTAAATCAAGAACTTTTTAAAAGAAAAACCTATGTACATGTAAAAAGAAAGAAGAAAGGATTCGTTTTCAGTAGATTTCTGATTCTTCTTTCTTTTTCTTTTCTTCTTATGAATATGATATAATAAAATATGACAAAACCTATAGCAAAAATTGGTTTACGTAAGAATGCACGTATTGGTTCAAATAAGAATGAACGTAGAATACCAAAAGGAGTTATTCATGTTCAAGCGAGTTTCAACAATACTATTGTAACTGTTACAGACGTACGAGGTCGGGTGGTTTCTTGGGCTTCCGCAGGTACCTCTGGATTCAGAGGCACAAGAAAAGGAACACCCTATGCTGCTCAAGCCGCAGCATTTAATGCTATTCGTACAGTAGTTGATCAGGGTATGCAACGAGCAGAAGTTATGATAAAGGGTCCAGGTCTCGGAAGAGATGCGGCATTACGAGCCATTCGTAGAAATGGGATGCTCTTAAGTTTCGTACGTGATGTAACACCCATGCCGCATAATGGATGTCGCCCCCCTAAAAAAAGACGTGTGTAGAAATAAGAATTCAAGAGATTCCAAGAGAAATAAATGATTCAATGATCTGATCCAATAATCATAAATAAAAGAAAAATAATAGTATGGTTCGAGAAGAAGTAGCAGGATCCACTCGAACACTACAGTGGAAATGTGTTGAATTAAGAGTAGACAGCAAGCGTCTTTATTATGGTCGTTTCGTTCTGTCCCCGCTTATGAAAGGTCAAGCCGATACCATAGGTATTGCCATGCGAAGGGCTTTACTTGGAGAAATAGAAGGAACATGTATCACACGTGCAACATCTGAAAATGTGCTGCATGAATATTCTACGATAGCAGGTATTGAAGAATCAGTACATGAGATTTTAATAAATTTGAAAGAAATTGTATTGAGAAGTAATCTCTATGGAGTTAGGGACGCATCCATTTGTGTCAGGGGTCCCAAATACATAACAGCTCAAGATATCATCTCACCACCTTCTGTAGAAATAGTTGACACGACACAACATATAGCTAACCTGACAGAACCAATTGATTTGTGTATTGAATTACAAATCAAGAGAGATCGCGGATATCGTATGAAATCCACAAACGACTCTCACGATGGAAGTTATCCTATAGATATTGTATCCATGCCTGTTCGAAATGCGAATCATAGTATTCATTCTTATGGGAATGGGAATGAAAAACAAGAGATACTCTTTCTAGAAATATGGACGAATGGAAGTTTAACTCCTAAAGAAGCACTTTATGAAGCTTCTCGTAATTTGATTGATTTATTGATTCCTTTTCTACATGCAGAGGAAGAGGACTTGAATCTCGAGGAAAATGAAAACAGATGGAATCTACCCCTTTTTTCCTTTCAAGACAGATTCACTAATCTCAATAAAAACAAAAAAGGAATTCCATTGGCATGTATTTTTATTGACCAATCAGAATTGTCTTCCAGGACCTATAATTGTCTCAAAAGGTCCAATATACATACATTATTGGACCTTTTGAGTCACAGTCAAGAAGATCTTATGAAAATGGAATATTTTCGCATAGAAGATGTAAAACAGATATTGGGCACTCTACAGAAGCATTTTGCAATCAATTTACCTAAGAAAAAGTTTTCATTTTAAATCCATTGGAATTTTTTCATTTTTTAATTTTTAGAAAGAAAAAAGAATAGAATGAGTTTTTAATCTCCAACACGATCCATATATTTGCAGAATAGATCATAATAAGATTGATGTATCTAGGGAAGATCCAGAAGGGGATCTTCCTTAGATACCTATGTCGTGGTATTTCACGGTTGAATCAATTTGAAAAAGACCTAAAGTTAGGGATTTCTCAATAGGTAAAGTTGCTCCAATACCTAACCAAAGAGCTACTGCGGTACCGATCAAAAAGACTGTTGTAGCTACTGGACGACGAAATGGATTTTGGAATTTATTGACATTCTCCAAAAAAGGTACTGTCAATAATCCTATTGGTACTGAAACCATTAAAAGAACACCCAATAACTTATTGGGTACTGTGCGAAGTATTTGAAATACGGGAAAGAAGTACCATTCGGGTAATATTTCCAACGGAGTTGCAAACGGATCCGCCGGTTCACCGATCATTGACGGCTCTAGAACTGCTAAGCCCACATTACATGCAATAGTGCCTAGAATTACTACTGGAAAAATATATAAAAGATCATTGGGCCATGCAGGTTCTCCATAATAATTATGCCCCATCCCTTTAGCCAATTTAGCTCTTAATACAGGATCATTCAAATCAGGTTTCTTTGTTATTTGGATAGGTGAATTCTTGTGGATCCATCCCCCAAAGGAACCGGACATGATAATTTTTTATCATCCGGCTCGAGCAAGAATAAAAAGAATCACAGAAATAGATCCATAGAACATAAATAGGTCCATAGAAGATCTATATTTCATACATATCTACATATATAATGTAGAATGACTCTATGTAAGAAAAGATTTATCAAATTCCATTTCTCCGAGTTGCAACGATTCATTGCAAAGAATTCAATTCTGGCAACAAGGAAATGCTCAATATCCAAGTAGGCTTACAAATTCGATCATGATCAAGTGCTTTTTGGATTGTCTCATGTCTTTTGGTTGGTTTTTATCCCCACAACATCTCGATTTTATTACATACAAAAATACAAAGTTTTTACTTGTTACTAATAAAGTCTAGCCCCTGTTCTTCCTTAGATCCCTTATTTCACTCCGATAGTATCATAGATCAGGGTCGATGCAGAGGAAATGAATGCATCTATATACTATAAAAAACTTACTAAGATTAGTATCAAATTAATACGAAATACTAATACTATCAATGAATTATAATAAAATTACTAAAAAAAAAAAGAAAAATAAAACAAAATGGAATAGATAGAACATTGGATCATGCCACATCACTTATTCTAGGGATCTTACGGAGCCTGTTCATGCATGACATGATTCAGGTATGATCATAGAAAAGATTCTCCTCAAGCGAACCGGCCTATCCTATGCTACATAAGGGGACTTACGTGATGGTTGGATGCGGAGACACATTGGGTTGTGAATTCCAACGTGGCGGATAAAATCATATATCTGCATGGACCAATCAATAGTTCAAGTCACACACTCCCATAATCCATCCTCTTTTAGGAAAATATACTTCAACTATTCGATTCGTATCAAATAAAAAATACTTCAGAGTTGAAGAGAAGTATCCAAAAAACATGCCTTATTTTTCAATAATCCATATTTGTAGCAATGAAAGACTCTTGTTCCTCCCCGATATGAGAAATTACAAATATCTAGAATCTGCCTTCTCTATAAAGGACCCGAAATACCTTGCTTACGTATCATTGGAAAGTGCATTAACATAAATACGGCAGTAAGAAGAGGCAATACAAAAGTATGTAAACTATAAAAACGAGTCAAAGTGGATTGGCCCACACTAGCACTTCCACGTAATAATTCTACCAAAGGCGATCCTATTATAGGAATAGCTTCAGGCACGCCTGTTACAATTTTTACTGCCCAATAGCCAATTTGGTCCCGAGGTAAGGAATAACCAGTTACGCCAAAAGATGCGGTCAATACAGCCAGAACCACCCCTGTAACCCAAGTTAATTCGCGGGGTTTTTTAAACCCACCCGTAAGATACACACGAAATACGTGCAAGATCATCATTAGAACCATCATACTTGCTGACCATCGATGAACTGATCGAATTAACCAACCAAAGTTGGCCTCAGTCATTATGTATTGAACAGAGGAAAAAGCCTCTGTAACAGTTGGACGATAGTAAAAGGTCATAGCAAAACCCGTAGCTACTTGTACTAAAAAACAAGTAAGCGTAATCCCCCCTAGACAATAAAATATGTTGACATGAGGAGGAACATATTTACTAGTTATATCATCTGCAATCGCTTGAATCTCGAGACGTTCCTCGAACCAATCATATACTTTATTGAGATAGGTAACCCAAGAAAGACTCCCCCTCTGAGAGCCGTATATGAGAATTTCATCTCGTACGGCTCAAGCCGAAACACACAAATACTGGTTTCAACGGATATGGAATAGAGAGTTTAAAACTTCTTGTCGCTTAGCCGCTTGACTCGATTTGACCCAAAGATACGAAGTAATAAAAATCCGGAATCTCTTCTTTGTGATGATAATGCCAAGAAATACAATCTCAAGTTGGCTCATCCATCTTTCTTTATGTTAATCGTGACAGGCCTCTTGAATCTTCTCTTCCCTATTTTTTATTTTTTTGATAGGAATTATCTTGTTGAGACCCTATGAATCAATTTAAACCTCAGATTCATACTAGAACCACGATGATTTAAGAAAGCCAAAGCTAAACTAAAAGGTTTTCTGAGTAAAAACCATTTGATCATCACTTCTTCAATTAATGTAATGACTCAACAAAATATAGAGAAAGAGTTTTCTTTCGGTCAAAAGAAGTCTGAAGGAAAAAAAAATTGTTTGATTTAGAAAAGACCTATTTCCACTTTTTTTTATCCGGTTGCGAGGTCTGAATAATAGGTATGAATCATAGTTCAAATATTTCTTTTCTTGATCTATTCTATATAGTCCGTGCTCCAGAGACTAGAATAAATATCTGACGAGGTAGAATCATCTTTATAGAGATGACAGGTCCATTCTCTGTATTATCAATAGGATCAATTATAACAAGTCACACGCTCATATTCCGGAAATGAAATATCGAAACAAATAAATTTCACGATCGAACTACCAGAATGGTCTATAAATCCAAGTCTTAGGTAATCTTAAGTTGAAGTATTAAGTATTTTAAGCATTAAGTAAGTCTAAGTAAAATAATCTTTTTTGATTGAAAAATTAGGACTTCCTAGTTTTTATGAACTAATTCATTGAAATTCCATCCAGTAAAACAGATGAATTATAAATTTCCAAAATAATAGATAGAAATATTGCAAATAGAGCCATTGCGACTCCCATAAGTGGTGTAGTCCCCCACCCTGGAGCTACTTTTCCATATTCCGAATTCAATGGTTTCAATAAACTCCCTACGCCAGTTCGTCTTGGCCCAGATCTAGAACTACTCTCAACGGTTTTTGTAGCCATAAATCCTCTTTCATCATGGGTTGAAATCTGTTGACTTTGTATACCATTCCGTTGTAGTTGTAAATAAACGACATTATCGTGATCCATTGTGATCTTGAAATTATCGAAAAAATGGAAACAGCAACCCTAGTCGCCATCTCCATATCCGGTTTACTTGTAAGCTTTACTGGGTACGCCTTATATACCGCTTTTGGGCAACCCTCTCAAAAATTAAGAGATCCCTTCGAAGAACATGGGGACTAGTTGAAGTAATGAGCCCCCCCATATTCATATTGGGGGCTCATTACTTCAATGGAAATAATGAAAAATCATTTCATTTTTTTAGTTGGAACTTTAGGTGGTTCTCGAAAAAAGATAGCGAAAAAGATTATCCCTAAAGTCGAAACTAAGAGGAATGTATAAACCAATGCTTCCATAGATTCGATCGTGGTTTACAATTATAGCTTCCACACCTATTCATTACCTATTCATTACCTATTCATTTTTGATCATTTACTAAATAAAATCTAAATTGAGATTTACAATTAACTAACAATTTACTATTACTTATTACTAACTATTACTATCTATATAGTATGTATATATACTATATATAGATATAGTCATATCTTATTACTATTAGATATTAGATTATATTCTATTTATTATTTCTTCTATATTTATATTGTTATTGTATTATTTTGTATTATTATTATTCTATTTATATCTATTTATACATAAAAATAAGAAAAATAGAAAATTATAGAAAAAAAAAATAGATTATATTATTATTTCTATATTAGATTAATAATTAGATTAGATTAATATATTGGGAAACATTTCATATGAAATATGAAATACATCTATATGAAATAGATAATAGATTCAATTTCTATCTAAGATAGAAATTCTAGCTTAATTATAGAAATTAACAAATTAGAAATACTAATATAGCTAAATACTATATATAAATCTAAATTGAAATACTCTAAATACTAGAAGAAAATAAGAAAAAAAATAGAGGCAAAAGATGGCAAAGGAATTTTGTATCAGACTACTTGTCTCCTTGTAGTTGGATCTCCAAGTTTTTGGAATGCTCCAAATTCCACTTGAGCATCCAAATCTGGATCAATACCGGCAAAAACATCTCTGAATAAGGTTCTGGCGCCGTGCCAAATGTGTCCGAAAAAGAAGAGCAAAGCAAACGTAGCATGCCCAAAAGTAAACCAACCCCTTGGACTGCTACGAAAAACACCATCGGATTTCAAAGTAGCCCGGTCTAATTCAAAAATTTCACCTAATTGGGCACGTCTAGCATATTTTTTCACAGTAGCAGGATCACTATAAATGACTCCATTGAGTTCGCCACCATAGAATTCAACAGTTACCCCTACTTGTTCAACACTATACTTGGA